ATAATTCACATGGATATAGTAAGTCTTGCTTGGGCTGCTTTAATGGTAGTCTTTACATTTTCCCTTTCACTCGTAGTATGGGGAAGAAGTGGACTCTAGAGGTACTACTAATTGATTGAGGAATCAAACCGTATCAATTGTTTTATAGATCGTTCTGCAACGCGTTTTGAAGTATATACGCACTTTATATGAGAAAAAATATAGACATAGTGGTTGTCTAACGAGATACTATGCATAATAAAATTTTGCCTTAGGCGAGTCACATTTTGCGCACTTACCGCTTGTTTTATTATTTTCGAAATTTAATTTCTACTTTATCGACTCATTTCATATCAGGGTTCAAGCATTAAAAATCTGTGAGGTTTATTTTTTATTCCCTTTCGAAATCTAAAGAAGTGCTCATAGAACTCCTGTCAATGAATCAATCCATTTTTTCTTCGGAATGCTAGAAACAAGATTCTTACTTTATTTTATTAATATATGCCCAGAATAATCCTTTTTCTTTCGTTGATTTGATTCTTTCGATAGATCACGAGACTCAGATTGCAAATAATAAGAAATCTAAATCTAAAAATTAGAACTATAAAGTAAGACAAGATAATTTTTTCAGATTGATTCGGAACAAATAGGTGTATCAAAAAAATAGAAAGGGTCCTATGTAAATTCCATATATTATCTTGATATCTACATATATCAAGATAATATTGTAGATTGATCAACACTAAGCCTCTGTCTTTATTAGAAAGTACAACTTTATACACTACAATAACACTACTATTATAGTATGGTAAGAAAGAAAGAAAAATATGAATCTTTCTTTCTTATCATACTATACTATCGGATCTCATAGAATACTGTCGATTATAGTCTGCTCATTTCATTTAAGACGCGAAATTGGAATCATTTTCCTTTTTCTTCAACCATTGATAAGAACTCAGAGGTCAAGTTTCATTCAAATTAATTAATTCTTTTTATTTTGACTTTCTGTTTTTACGTAAATGATAAGCAGAAAAGCAGTAGGAACTAGAATGAACAGTGCAGTAGCAATAAATGCAAGAATATTTACTTCCATAATCTCATCGTTTTTTTTACTTCACAATAACTCGGGATTTAATCCCATAGAGATGATAAATCTTTCGCCTATAAATTCAATGAATGAATTACCTCTCAATGATCTTGAATCGGATCAAGATCATGAATAACAATATCTGAGCTATCAAATCAATTTGTCGTCGCGAATTGAATAGTATAACATAGGAAGATCTTTTATCCATACCGAATCCAAAATAGGATTCCCGGCCCAATCAAAAATTACTTTATTTTTCATTCTTTTCTTTCTTTTCTATAACCTACCTTAAGTCTTCCTTGTACAATCGTCGAATGAAGTATTATCTTATCTGACCACCCGTCCCTTTCCATTAGTCACAAACGCCCAACAAACAATAGAAGCAAAGTGGAAAAATAAAGGAGTTACGTTCTAAACTCCGGTTTTTTAATGATCTAATTTTCTTGGAAGACAAAGAAGTGTGATAAAGATGAGTCCGAGGATAAAAGAAGGAATATTCTATCAAATGAAATTTCAATATTTTTTTTTAGTTTAGGGTTTGTTCTTTCGTTGGTGGGCCTCCTAAAAAAAATAGAAAATATAGGAAGGAAAAGTTGATTCATTCCGTTGCTAATGCTAAGAGGAGTAGGATCTTTAATGGATCTTTATCCTTCTTTTTTGTACCCTCCCCCTAGGTTATTAGTACTGGGACACATATATCAAAAGTTCAGTGTGTCATTTGAATGAAATAGATTTTTTCAACTTCGCATTAGTAATTGAGGTTACACAAACAAAACCGGGTCCAGAAGGAGAGATTTTTTAAGCTGGAAAGGGATTTTATCGGGGGAATTATGTTAAATTCATTTTGTATTGTACAACAAAGAAATTCCATTTTCGTATGTGCCCCTGAGAAACATATAGTCTTATATTCCATCGAAAAAGCAGACTGAGTATCTCTTGGAATACTGACTAGAGTGCTCCCCTCACTTGTACTAATCTACATATGTCTTTCTACTACCAATCGGTACTAGTTGAAGTAATGAAAATTTCCCTATTTGTTTAATGAGAAACGCGAAACGAAAAAGGAACGAAAAAAGAACCCCCTTGGGAATGAAATTATGCTTCCTGCTCCCCCGTTGACAGAAAAAGGAGAGAAGATTTATGTACTTATTGGATCCGTCGGGACTGACGGGGCTCGAACCCGCAGCTTCCGCCTTGACAGGGCGGTGCTCTGACCAATTGAACTACAATCCCATGGAAATAAGGGATCTAGCAGAAAATTTTATTCTTTTTTATTCCTCCGTATCGGGTATTTCTGAAGGACAAGGGGGTTATACCATCTCGTGGTATATTGGCGAATTGTTGGGCCGAGCTGGATTTGAACCAGCGTAGACATATTGCCAACGAATTTACAGTCCGTCCCCATTAACCGCTCGGGCATCGACCCAGGAAGAA